AAAAATGAAAGGGTATTTATTAAAGTCTTATACAGTTCCTAGACTTTCTAAGTTTGTGAAAAGAGAATCCAATTTTTATAGGATCTCTTTGTAAAATAATAGGGTGAATAAGACAGATAATAAGCTTGAAACCACTAATGAAAAGAAACGGGAGTATGAGAAAAAGAATTAGGTAATCAAATAATACTTTGTAGGGGATTTGGGGATAGAGGGACTTGAACCCTCACGATTTCTAAAGTCGACGGATTTTCCTTTTACTATCAATTTCCTTGTTGTCAGTATTGACATGTATAATGGGACTCTATCTTTATTCTCGTCCGATTAATCTCAGTTCGTCAAAAGATCTCTCAGACTGTGGAGTGACACTTATTTTATCAATGAAAAGTCGATTCTTTTCTTTCTTCAACTCGGAATGGCTTCCTAACAACTCTCTCATTTTCAAATAAAAATTTGAGTCGTCATTAATCATTTGATATACTATTTCGGTACGTATATATATGTATATTACGATTTATCCTTCATCCTTTCTGGGGTTTCGATGAAAAGATTCCTTTGCCAATGCAACTATAGTAAACTCTATTTGTTAGAACAACTTCCGTTGAGTCTCTGCACCTATCCTTTTTTCTCGCTTTTTGAACCCCTGTATTTGGGTTTGGTTTCGGAAAAGAAGATTTGGCTCAGGATTGCCCATTTTTAATTCCAGGGTTTCTCTGAATTTGGAAGTTTTCACTTAGTAGGTTTCCATACCAAGGCTCAATACAATTAAGTCCGTAGCGTCTACCAATTTCGCCATATCCCCTTTTTTTTTTTCGATTAGAATCTTATTGTGATTCGTTTCATTTTTTCAATGGAACCCTTGAATTCATTAGATGCCGATTCCTATATTGAATAGGGTTTCCTCCTATTTATTTTTTGCCTATCTTCTTTCATCTCTATCTGCGGAAACCATTTAATGGGATCAGAAATGATTCTATCATTTCTGTATCCGCAATTCAATAGAGATGGATATATACCACATATAGACTCTTCTTTTACTAGAATTTGACCCGACATTATTGAATACTTGAACGGTCGATTTTTTGATTTCTTTTTGCTATAATAATATGAATTATGAATAGCTAAGAATGAATCTGAATAGTTACTAGGAAAAATAAGATCCAAGTAGTAGTTTAGTCAATTCTTATGAAATATACAATTTTCTTATGCGTATGTGAGCCCGCTTAGCTCAGAGGTTAGAGCATCGCATTTGTAATGCGGTGGTCATCGGTTCGATTCCGATAGCTGGCTTTTACGAATTTGTTTGATTTTTTACATGATTGATAATGTCTCTTTGAAATCAAAAACTTTTGAAAAGACCCATTTTTCAAGAGTCCCCAATCTATATATGTCGTAGAAACTTTCAACTAGGAATAAAAAATAGGAAGAGTTAGATTAGGTCTCTACAGACCAAATCAAGAAAGGAAAAGATCCTTTTTTATTTATATATTTCATATATACAATAACAAAGTCTGATACAATTTATCTCATTATTCTTTGTAGTACAATATTTCCCTTTAGTTATTATTTAGTTTAGTTTTAATTTAGACTTATTCTGTAAAATGGAATTTCAAATAAGGAGTTTTTATGTCGCGTTACCGAGGGCCTCGTTTCAAAAAAATACGCCGACTGGGGGCTTTACCGGGACTAACTCGTAAAAGACCTAGAGTTGGAAGTGATCTTAGAAACCAATCACGTTCCGGTAAAAGATCCCAATATCGTATTCGTCTAGAAGAAAAACAAAAATTGCGTTTTCATTATGGTCTTACAGAACGACAATTGCTTAAATATGTCCGTATTGCCGGAAAAGCGAAAGGTTCAACAGGTCAGGTTTTATTACAATTACTTGAAATGCGTTTGGATAATATCCTTTTTCGATTGAGCATGGCTTCTACTATTCCTGGAGCCCGTCAATTAGTTAATCATAGGCATATTTTAGTTAATGGTCGGATAGTTGATATACCGAGTTATCGTTGCAAACCCAGCGATATTATTACAGCGAAGGATGATAAAAAATCCAGAGCTCTGATTCAAAATTCTATTGATTCAACTCCTCATGAGGAATTGCCAAAACATTTGACTCTTCACTCAGTCCAATATAAAGGACTAGTCAATCAAATAATAGATAGTAAGGAGGTCGGGTTGAAAATAAATGAATTGCTAGTGGTAGAATATTATTCTCGTCAAACTTAAAACTCACTCAAATAACAAGGATTCGAGCAATCTTACTTCAGTTTCGACAACGGAATAGATCGGCAGCGAGAATTAGATTCCTTTTCTTTCCAATATTTTTGTATCAAAGGAATTAGGGATAGAGAACCCATACCGTCTAACTATTAGAATAATATTCTCCCTTATTTGAGACATTATGGTCAGTAACATTGGTGAATTGGGTAACGTACGGAAAGAGAGGGATTCGAACCCTCGGTAAACAAAAGCCTACATAGCAGTTCCAATGCTACGCCTTGAACCACTCAGCCATCTCTCCTACATAATGATTATGGCCTAAAACCCGAGTGATTAGCGAGTTATTCAGAATTAGATTATTTGATAGGTACGAACAATCAAATTAAACCCTAACTATAAAAATAGAAAAGAAAGGTCTTTGCTTCATAGTTCCGGTAATAAAGAGAATTGAATTTTATTAGTCTGTTTTTATGCTATTTCGTACTGTCCAATTCCTTTGTTTGTGGGAGCGTTTTCCTACGAGAGGTAATGAAGAATTATAGAATGCATTGTTATCTATGCCTAGATCGCAGATAAATGGAAATTTTATTGATAAAACGTTTTCAATTATAGCCAATATCTTATTACGAATAATTCCGACAACCTCAGGAGAAAAAGAGGCATTTACTTACTACAGAGATGGTGCGATTTGATTCTTTTTTTATCATCCAAAGACACACGCTTTGGGATAGAAAGAAAAAAGATTACTGAAAGAAATCTACACTTGTTGAAGGTGAAGTTTATAAATAGAACAATTCCTTCTGTCGTGTATCCTCGAGTAATGCCGCCTCAGGTGCTTCAATTGTGGATTGGAGTATTGAGCGAAAGGTTACACCTATAGGTTCTATATTACAGGTTAATCCTACTTCACTAGTACCAATAGGGGGCATATGGGAAGAAGCACTACACCTAGAAATCAACAACACAAAAACTTTGTTATTTAGTAAAGATTAACCCCTTCCTCCTTATCAAGGTTGGGGCTAACAAGAATGGCTGGGACAACAAGCATCCATCTCGTTGGTACTTTGGATACCCGTATAACCGTCGAAGATTGTTGAAGTGACCAATTCCTGTAAATTAGGGAGCGTTGAGGACAAAGAAATTGTTGGAGTTACTATTTTATTTCTATCTAATCCTAACACGCTTGATGGTGAGAAAAAATCTTTTGCAGAAGGGTTGGCTAGAGATTTCCTGTAAAAACACTAGCCCCGCTCAGTTTATAATGAGAATATTTTTAGTCTTAATAAGTTATTATTCTTATTATGTACATAAAGGAGGAGCCGTATGAGATGCAAATTTCACGTACGGTTCTGAAACGGAGATTCGTGGAATCGAATGACGACCGTAACGGATGTCGGCTCAATCCGAAGGAAATTATGCGGAAGCTTTACAGAATTATTATGAAGCTATGCGACTAGAAATAGATCCCTATGATCGAAGTTATATACTCTATAATATAGGACTTATCCACACAAGTAATGGAGAACATACAAAAGCTTTGGAATATTATTTTCGAGCACTAGAACGAAACCCATTCTTACCCCAAGCTTTTAATAATATGGCCGTGATCTGTCATTACGTGCGACTCTCTCTACTATAGAAAGGAAAAGAAAAAAGCATTAAATACTAAAAGGCTTTCTACATATACATCGTCCAAAATAACGATTTTTATCAGCTGTAGCAAAGAAAAAAACTTCATATCAAATGAAGAAATAGATATGCCTAGATACTTTATTCTATGGATAAAGAATCTAATTGATAGAGGAAGCACCGTAAAGATCAATTAGCGAGGTTTTGGTCCGATACAATAAGAACTGCTTACTTATATCATTGTCATGATATTCAAAAAGTTAGGAATCAACTTATGTAATAGAGTTGATCCACTAGGGAGCAGCGGTGTAGCATCAGATCCCAAAGAGAGTAAGTCTTTTCTTTCTTATGAAGGAAAGTCTTTTTCAAGGATTCTATATAAATTTCTATATGAAATTGAGATAGTTACCTTTTCAGAAAATTCTAACGATACAATAGGTAAATAAAAAAAAATACCTATGTTTTATTCTTCAGAAGGTGGGATAAAAGATAAAACGAAAACCAATTAGTAATCCAAATTTTCGTTTAAAACTTCTATAATTAATCTCTTTTAGTTAACCCGATAAAAAGGAGATGGGTCTGTCTCTGGATCTATGATAACCTTCGTTGAATTAGATTAGATATGGTAGATTAAAAGGGGATACCGAATGATGAGCCGTATGAGGTAGTAAACTCTCAAGTACGGTTCTAAGGGAAGGAATTCACCCACCTATTCCGACCGGGGAGAACAGGCCATTCGACAAGGAGATTCTGAAATTGCAGAGGCTTGGTTCAACCAAGCCGCTGAGTATTGGAAACAAGCTATAGCACTTACTCCCGGGAATTATATTGAAGCTCATAATTGGTTGAAGATCACAAGGCGTTTCGAATAATAAGACTCGTTTTTTGTTATAACAAATTGTTTGTTGTCACTGTCAGTCCGATCATTCTTCTTGGAAAAATAAATCAATTTCATTATCAACCTTCTAAGATCGTTCTATTTTGTCTGGTATTCCGTAGGGATAAATGAGAAACAAGTAGAGTAGAGAAACTAGATATATCTAGTTTCTCTACTCTATAAAATATAAAATTTAAAAGAGACCCACGAATGACTAAATATTGATACTGGGATGTCTCTTAGTAATAAGCACTTATGTGATTTGGATTTG